TGGCAAACGGGTTGATTATTCGGGGCGTTCTGTCATTGTTGTAGGCCCCTCACTTTCATTACATCGATGTGGGTTGCCTCGCGAAATCGCAATAGAGCTTTTCCAAAGTTTTGTAATTTGTGGGCTAATTAGACAACATCTTGCTTCAAACATAGGAGTTGCTAAGAGTCAAATTCGGGAAAAAGGGCCAATTGTATGGGAAATACTGCAGGAAGTTATGCAAGGACATCCAGTATTGCTGAATAGAGCGCCTACTCTGCATAGATTGGGCATACAGGCATTTCAGCCCATTTTAGTGGAAGGGCGCGCTATTTGTTTACATCCATTAGTTTGTAAGGGATTCAATGCGGACTTTGATGGGGATCAAATGGCTGTTCATGTACCTTTATCGTTAGAGGCTCAAGCGGAGGCTCGTTTACTTATGTTTTCTCATATGAATCTCTTGTCTCCTACTATTGGAGATCCCATTTCCGTACCGACTCAAGATATGCTTATTGGCCTCTATGTATTAACGAGCGGGAATCGTCGAGGTATTTGTGCAAATAGGTATCATCCATGGAATCGAAGAAATTATCAAGATGAAAGAATTGACGATAATCGCTATAAGTATACGAAAGAACCCTTTTTTTGTAATTCGTATGATGCAATTGGGGCTTATCGGCAGAAAAGAATCAATTTAGATAGTCCGTTGTGGCTCCGGTGGCGATTAGATCAACGCGTTATTGCTTCAAGAGAAGCTCCCATCGAAGTTCACTATGAATCTTTGGGTACCTATCATGAGATTTATGGACATTATCTAATAGTACGAAGTGTACAAAAAGAAATTCTTTCGATATACATTCGAACTACCGTTGGCCATATTTCTTTTTATCGAGAAATCGAAGAAGCTATACAAGGGTTTTGTCGGGCCTGCTCATATGGTACCTAATCATATGGTATCTAAACTAAGTAATTCTCTGCACCTTGGGCCTTTCCGGTTCAAGTATGACCACCATTGCTGACCTTTCTACGTGAATCAAGATCGAGAAAAGGAAGTTTTCCAATCATTGACTCAAACCCATTGTCGAATCCTACTCAGCGGAATACGGAGGTACTTATGGCAGAACGGGCGAGTCTGGTCTTTCACAATAAAATGATAGATGGAACTGCTATTAAACGACTTATTAGCAGGTTAATAGATCACTTCGGAATGGCATATACATCACATATCCTGGATCAAGTAAAGACGCTGGGTTTCCAGCAAGCCACTGCTACATCTATTTCATTAGGCATTGATGATCTTTTAACGATACCTTCGAAGCGGTGGCTAGTCCAAGATGCTGAACAACAAAGTCTTATTTTGGAAAAACACCATCATTATGGGAATGTCCACGCGATAGAAAAACTACGTCAATCCATTGAGATATGGTATGCTACAAGTGAATATTTGCGACAAGAAATGAATCCTAATTTTAGGATGACTGATCCCTTTAATCCAGTCCATATAATGTCTTTTTCGGGAGCTAGAGGAAATGCATCTCAAGTACACCAATTGGTGGGTATGAGAGGATTAATGTCTGATCCCCAGGGTCAAATGATTGATTTACCCATTCAAAGCAATTTACGCGAAGGACTTTCTTTAACAGAATATATCATTTCTTGCTATGGAGCCCGCAAGGGAGTTGTGGATACCGCTGTACGAACATCAGATGCTGGATATCTTACGCGCAGACTTGTTGAAGTAGTTCAACACATTGTTGTACGTAGAACAGATTGTGGCACCATCCGAGGAATTTCTGTGAGTCCTCAAAAAAAAAATAGGATGTTGTCGGAAAGGGTTTTTAGCCAAACATTAATTGGTCGTATATTAGCAGACGATATATATATGGGTCCGCGATGCATCGCCATTAGAAATCAAGATATTGGGATTGGGCTTGTTAATCGACTCAGAACCTTTCGAACACAAGCAATATCTATTCGAACCCCCTTTACTTGTAGGAGTACATCTTGGATCTGTCGATTATGCTATGGTCGGAGTCCGACTCATGGTGACCTGGTTGAATTGGGGGAAGCCGTAGGTATTATTTCGGGTCAATCTATTGGGGAACCGGGGACTCAACTAACATTAAGAACTTTTCATACCGGCGGCGTATTTACAGGGGGCACCGCAGAACATGTACGAGCCCTTTCTAATGGGAAAATCAAATTCAACGAGGATTTGGTTCATCCCACGCGCACACGTCACGGGCATCCTGCTTTTCTATGTTCGATCGATTTGGAGGTAATTATTGAAAGTGAAGATATTATGCATAATGTGACTATTCCACCAAAAAGTTTTCTTTTAGTTCAAAATAATCAATATGTCGAATCGGAACAAGTGATTGCTGAGATTCAGGCGGGAGCATACACTTTGAATTTTAAAGAGAGGGTTCGAAAACATATCTATTCTGATTCAGAGGGAGAAATGCACTGGAGTACTGATGTGTACCATGTACCCGAATTTACATATAGTAATGTACACCTCTTGCCAAAAACAAGTCATTTATGGATATTATCGGGGGGTTCGTGCAGATCTAATGTAGTTGCTTTTTCACTCTACAGGGATCAAGATCAAATGAATATTCATTCTCTTTCTCTTTATGTCGAACGAAGAGAGATTTCTAGCCTCTCGCTCTCGGTGAATAATGATCAAGCGAGACACAAATTATTTCGTTCTGATTTTTCTGCTAAAAAAGAAGTTGGAATTCGTGAGATGTCTGATTATTCGGGATTTAATAGAATCATAGGCACTGGTCATTGTAATCTCATACATCCTGCAATTCTCCACGCGAATTCGGATTTATTGGCAAAAAGGCAAAGAAATCGATTTCTTATTCCATTCCACTCGATTCAAGAACAAGAGAAAGAGCTAATGCCCCATTCAGGTATCTCGATTGAAATACCCATAGGGGGTATTTTCCGTCGAAATAGTATTCTTGCTTATTTCGACGATCCTCGATACAGAAGAAAGAGTTCCGGAATTACTAAATATGGGACTCTGGGGGCGCATTCAATCGTCAAAAAAGAGGACTTGATTGAGTATCGAGGACTCCAAAAAATTAAGACAAAATACCAAATGGAAATAGATCGCCTTTTTTTCATTCCCGAGGAAGTGCATATTTTTCCCGAATCTTCTTACCTAATGGTACGGAATAATAGTATCATTGGAGTAGATACACGAATCACTTTAAATATAAGAAGCCGAGTGGGCGGATTGACCCGAATGGAGAGAAAAAAGGGGGGGGTTGAACTAAAAATATTTTCGGGAGATATCTATTTTCCCGGAGAGATAGATAAGATATCCCGACACAGTGGTATCTTGATACCGCCAGACAGGGAAAAAAAAGAACTTAAGGAAGCCACTAAGGAATCAAAAAAATTGAAAAAATGGATCTATGTTCAACGGATCACACCTACCAAAAAAAAGTATTTTGTTTTGGTTCGACCCGTAGTCACATATGAAATCGCGGACGATATAAATTTAGCAACACTATTCCCCCAGGATCCCCTGCGGGAAAAGGATAATATGCAATTTCGAGTTGTCAATTATGTCCTTTATGGGAACGGCAAAGCTGCTCGGGGAATTCCTGATACAAGTATTCAATTAGTTCGGACGTGTTTAGTGTTGAATTGGGACCAAGACAAAAAAAGTTCTTCGGCAGAAGAGGTTTGTGCTTCCTTTGTTGAAGTACGTACAAATGGTCTGATGCGCGATTTCTTAAGAATCAGCTTAGTAAAATCCCCAATTTCATATATCAGAAAAAGGAATCATCCGTCAGGGTCAGGATTGATCTCTGATAAAGGTTCTGTTCGCACCAATAGCAATCCGTTTTATTCCGTTTTTGGCAAGGCGGGGGTTGAACAATCATTTAGCCAAAATCAAGGAACTATTCGTACGTTGTTGAATAGAAATAAGGAATGCCAATCTTTGATAATTTTGTCATCATCTAATTATTTTCGAATGGGTCCATTGAACGATGTAAAATATCCCAATGTGATAAAACAATCAATTCCAATTCAAAAGGATTCTCTAACTCCAATTAGAAATTCGTTGGGATCTTTAGGAACAGTCCTTCAAATTGCTAATTTTTATTCATTTTACTATTTAATAACTCATAATCATCGCTCGGTAACTAAATATTTGAAACTTGACAATTTAAAACAGACTTGTCAAGTACTTAACTATTATTTAATGGATGAAAATGGGGAAATTTATAATCCTGATACAGACAGTAAGATCATTTTGAATCCATTTAATTTGAATTGGTATTTTCTCCATCATAATTATTGTGAGGAAATGTCCCCGATAACTAGTCTTGGGCAGTTTCTTTGTGAAAATGTCTGTATAACCAAAAACGGACCACACCTAAAATCGGGTCAAGTTTTAATTGTTAAAGTTAACTCTGTAATAATACGATCAGCTAAGCCTTATTTGGCTACTCCTGGAGCAACTGTTCATGGGCATTATGGGGAAATCCTTTACGAAGGGGATACATTAGTTACATTTCTATATGAAAAATCGAGATCCGGGGATATAACACAGGGTCTTCCAAAAGTAGAACAAGTGTTAGAAGTGCGTTCGCTTGATTCAATATCGATGAACCTAGAAAAGAGAGTTGAGGGTTGGAACGGGCGTATAACAAGAATTCTTGGGATTCCTTGGGGATTCTTGATTGGTGCTGAGCTAACCATAGTGCAAAGTCGTATCTCTTTGGTTAATAAGATCCAAAGGGTTTATCGATCGCAAGGGGTGCAGATCCATAATAGGCATATAGAAATTATTGTACGTCAAATAACATCAAAGGTCTTGGTTTCAGAAGATGGAATGTCTAATCTTTTTTTACCCGGCGAATTGATTGGAGTGTTACGAGCAGAACGAACGGGGCGCGCTTTGGAAGAAGTGATCTGTTATCGAGCTATCTTATTGGGAATAACGAGAGCATCTCTGAATACTCAAAGTTTTATATCCGAAGCAAGTTTTCAAGAAACCACACGCGTTTTAGCAAAAGCAGCTCTCCGAGGTCGTATCGATTGGTTGAAAGGACTGAAGGAAAACGTTGTTCTGGGCGGGATAATACCCGTTGGTACCGGATTCAACGGATTAGTGCACTGTTCAAGGCAACATAATACCATTCTTTTGGAAAGACAAAAACAAACAGGGAATTTATTCGGGGGGGAAATGAGAGATATTTTCTTACACCACAGACAATTATTTGACTCTTGCATTTCAACGACTTTCCATGATACATCAGAGCAATTGCTTAGAGGGTTTAATGAGTCCTAAGAGCGTATTCTTTTAACTATTTGTGATCGTTTTATTTCTTAATGGTAAGAAAAAAAGGATAATAATGAATAGAAAGTAATGAATGGCCTGGGTCGTGTATCAACGGTCAATCTCTGGTAGAAGAGAAGGTTCCCTCGGAACAATTATTTATTTCAGGGCGCCTCGTCTCTTAAAAAAAAAAAGAGGAAGTGGGGGAGAAATGGCAAGAAGATATTGGAACATCCATTTGGAAGAGATGATGGAAGCAGGAATTCATTTTGGTCATGGTACTCGGAAATGGAATCCTAGAATGGCACCTTATATATCTGCAAAACACAAAGGTATTCATATTACAAATCTTACTCGAACTGCTCGTTTTTTATCAGAAACTTGTGATTTAGTTTTTGATGCAGCAAGTAGGGGAAAACTATTCTTAATTGTTGGTACTAAAAATAAAGCTGCTGATTCAGTCGCCCGAGCTGCACTAAAGGCTCGGTGTCATTATGTTAATAAAAAATGGCTCGGTGGTATGTTAACGAATTGGTCCACTACAGAAACGAGACTTCACAAGTTCAGGGATTTGAGAACGGAACAAAAAAGGGGGAGACTTGACAGTCTTCCCAAAAGGGATGCCGCTATTTTGAAAAGACAATTATCACGCCTGCAAACGTATCTGGGCGGGATTAAATATATGACGAGGGTACCCGATATTGTAATCATCATTGATCAGCACGAAGAATATAGGGCTCTTCGAGAATGTATCACTTTGGGAATTCCAACAATTTGTTTAATCGATACAAATTGTGACCCCGATCTCGCAGATATTTCCATTCCAGCAAACGATGACGCTATAGCTTCAATCCGATTAATTATTAACAAATTAGTATTCGCAATTTGTGAGGGTCGCTCTAGCTATATACGAAATCGTTGATTAATAATAAGACAAATAAATGATTTTGGTAACTCCATGGATTTATGGCTTGGGTACTATTCCTGAATCGCACAAAAGAAAAGAAACAAAAACGGGTGGATATTATGTAATTAGCAGATATTCAAAATATACAATTCAAGTAGACAAGTCGAAAAGAAGATGGTTGAATCAAAATAATTCCTTTTTAATTTCTATTTCAGTCAGAGGGCAATATGAATGTTCTATCATGTTCCATCAACACACTAAAGGGGGTATACGATATATCCGGTGTGGAAGTAGGCCAACATTTCTATTGGCAAATAGGCGGGTTCCAAGTCCATGCCCAAGTACTTATTACTTCTTGGGTTGTAATTGCTATCTTATTAGGTTCAGCCTTTATAGCCGTTCGGAATCCACAAACCGTTCCGACTGCCAGTCAAAATTTCTTCGAATATGTCCTTGAATTCATTCGAGACGTGAGCAAAACTCAGATTGGAGAAGAATATGGCCCATGGGTTCCCTTTATTGGAACTATGTTTCTTTTTATTTTTGTTTCGAATTGGTCAGGTGCTCTTTTACCTTGGAAAATCATAGAGTTACCTCATGGGGAGTTAGCCGCACCCACGAATGATATAAATACTACCGTTGCTTTAGCCTTGCTCACGTCAATAGCATACTTCTATGCGGGTCTTTCCAAAAAGGGATTAGGTTATTTCAGTAAATACATTCAACCGACTCCAATTCTTTTACCCATTAACATTTTAGAAGATTTCACAAAACCCTTATCACTTAGTTTTCGACTTTTCGGGAATATATTAGCCGATGAATTAGTAGTTGTTGTTCTTGTTTCTTTAGTCCCTTTAGTGGTTCCTATACCTGTCATGTTTCTTGGATTATTTACAAGCGGTATTCAAGCTCTTATTTTTTCAACTTTAGCTGCGGCTTATATAGGCGAATCTATGGAGGGACATCATTGACTCGTTTTCGAAATTGTCTTTTTTTTGTAGATTAGAACAAGGCAATCTATGCGTAACTCAAGATAATCGACTTAGGAAACATACATATACAAACATAAATCGACAAATCCAGAATATACGACCAAGAGTCGTATAAACAAAAATTACGATATTGGGTGGGGAATTTTAGGAAAGTATCTCTTTGGCCTTATTATATCATACCCCCCGCCAACTAATATTCTCTTTATGTTGTTTTGTTCATTTTTGTTCATTCAATTCCAATAGCAATGAATAAAAATTCTTATAGTATAACAATAACAGGCAGGTGATTAAAAAAAAAGAAAAGAACGATGTTTTCTAAAATGATTCCCTTTTAGTTGATTTTAGTCAATTCTTCAATTCAACGATTGAAAAAAAGAAAATATAATAAATAAGAAATTGCATGGCCGTACCTCAAGCAAATACTTATATTTAGTTCTATTCAATGATTCGCCCCAATGAATTCGTCTATTTCGATTGTAGCCATGTTGGATAATGATAAATAAAAGGAATAGAAAAAATTCTCAAAAAAAGAGAGTCATAAAAAAGGGATGATTTGGCGAGGGGGACATATTTAGGTATATGGAATCAAATGCCAATTCTTGTAGATTTCTTGAAAGGGGGTTCTAGAATACGATTGACTTTAAGAGACGAATAATACAATACTTTGAATCTAAGATATGAATAGTTGGTTTACGTTATGGAGGAAAGACATGTATATGGGATATTAGATATTGCTAGTTAGATATGAGCTAAAGATATATCTAATCCACCCTACTCTTGTGACTATTGTGAATTTCGATAAGGATTCCAATAGAAATTGTTCGATTTCGTCTTTAAAAATAAAGAGATCAAATAAAGAAAACGAACGAATAATTCAAAAAAGGGTCCCGAAAAAAGAAATGAAAGAATAAAAGTAAAAGTCGTATGGATTCACAAAAACAAAAATCCTGTGTTGGTCCCGTGGATCGGAACTAAAAAAGAGATATCGAAATAGTTTTGATGGTTCAATAATAATATTATTATTACTCCAATTCGGAGTTCTTAGTTACTTCGGCTGGGTGAATCCTAGTGACGGAATAATTAAGTCATAATTCATTGGGCGGTTGTATCATTAACGATTTCTTTAGTTTTTCTTTATTTTAGTGCGAGGAACTTATCATGAATCCACTGATTTCTGCCGCTTCCGTTATTGCCGCTGGGTTGGCTGTTGGGCTTGCTTCTATTGGACCTGGAGTTGGTCAAGGTACTGCTGCGGGCCAAGCAGTAGAGGGGATTGCGAGACAACCCGAGGCGGAGGGAAAAATACGAGGGACTTTATTGCTTAGCCTGGCTTTTATGGAAGCTTTAACAATTTATGGGCTGGTTGTAGCATTAGCGCTTTTATTTGCGAATCCTTTTGTTTAATCCTATAAATAGGAAAGGAAATTGACTTTTTTCTCTTATTTAGTATATCTGTGTTTCGGGCTTTTTTGAATTCTATCAAGATTTAACTCCTACAATTACAAGGAATGATTTGAGGATGAGGAATTCAAATATAAAAAAAGCATACCAATTCGCTTTTTTCTTTCCCTTTCTTAGTCTAAAGGAAACCCTCTTTTTAAGGGATGTTGCAACAAACGAGGGTTTTACAATTGACAGAAGTCTCGGTCCCTAATACTAAAAAGTAGCCTTCTTAGCGGGAATCTCCAATTGCCAATTCAAGGAAAGGATTTCGAAATCTAATTTTTGACTCTGTGTCGAAATAGGCAAATTACTAAAAAAAAAAGACAAATCAATTATAAAAATATATAAATATTATGTAATTACGTAGAAAAAAAAAAGAACTGCGTTCTTTTTTTTTTTAGTCTATCTAAAAGAGGAGATCATATGAAAAATGTAACCGACTCTTTCGTTTCTTTGGTTCACTGGCCATTCGCCGGGAGTTTTGGGTTTAATACCGATATTTTAGCAACAAATCCAATAAATCTAAGTGTAGTGATTGGTGTATTGATCTTTTTTGGAAAGGGAGTGTGTGCGAGTTGTTTATTTCAAGAATAGGCTGGACCCAACCAGCTGCACTTTTTTTTTCGTTATAACTAAGGACCAAAGGGAAAAGGTGCATGATTCCGCGAATTACTTCTGAATCAATTTCAAATCATATTTAAGAACCATAGCATTTCGTGATTTGTTGGTAAATCTATTTTGATTCTCTATGAAACAAACCAATAATGTGGGACCATTAACATGGTTAAAGCTAAAGTTTGAAGTCCAGACAAAGCACCGTACTCTTTCTACTACTATGTTTTACTATAGAATAGAAATGTTTTCAAAATGAATAATTAATAATCAAAATTGGAATTTTTTTTTTCGATAGAAAACACTCATGTTGATAAAAAGATTTGAGCCTTTTAGCGGTATTGGAATTTTGATTGGAAAATATTGGAAAAATTGGTATTTCAAACAATCCCTTTTTGTGCTGAATCGATGGCCTATGTATAAAGTAAGAAGAATTCTTTGGATTTGAAGAAAAAAAGAAACAACTTTGCTGACAATTATATATTTTGATTTGGTCAGAAGAGTCCTCCAAAATTCCGGTCTTGGATTAGGGATCAGCCCCAAGATTCATTTTTGAATATGAATAGAGAAGAGAGAGAGGATAGGCTCATTACATTAAAAAAGATATGGGAATCCCCCCATACATAAGTAGTTGACGTAATTGAGTGTGAGAGCCAAATGAATCGAAAAATTCATGTTTGGCTCGGGAAGGGATCATGGAAGTTTTGAGATGAATGGAAAAATAATCTACTTTCATTAAGTGATTTATTAGATAAT